CCACGATCCTTTATTAAATGGGTCCTGTCGGGGTATAATAAAAAAAAGGCTTTCATCCATTATAACGAAAACGACAGTAAAAAATTTAATAGATGCAATTTTTATAAATAAAATTCATAGTATTCTACGTAATGATTCTAATTACCAAGAATTTGAACATAAAAAAGATCAAAACTCAATATCATCAAAAATTAGACATTTCGTTAGTCAATTTGACGGGGAAGCCACGTTCAATCAAAAGAGAGTGTCTTTACTTTCAGAACACGAACAAATTGTTTCCGAAGATCCAGAAAGATTTTTAAAATTTTTAGTTGATACAATCATAGCGGATTCCTTTCCCCAAACAATTCCAAAAGAATCGATTCCCCAAACAATTCCAAAAGAATCGATTGGAATAAAAGAACTAAGTAAAGAGGTTCCTCGTTGGTCATACCAATTAGTCGACGATTTAGAACCAGAGGATAGACCAGATGAAAAAGACGTGTCGGTGCCAATCGATGATCAAATTCGCTCAAGAAATTGGAAAAGTGTAGTTATTTATACCGATAAGCAAGAGAATACTGACAATCCTGCCCCAAATACCGCGGATATATCTGAGCAAGCAGGTGAAGTTTCTTTGATACGTTATTCACAACAATCTGATTTTCGTCGAGAAATAATCATAGGTTCCATGCGTGTTCAAAGACGTAAAATAGTTATTTGGGAATTGTTTCAACCAAATATACATTCCCCGCTTTTTTTAGACAGAATAGATAAATCCTCTTTTTTTTCGGCTACTTTTTCCGGATTAATTAAAGGGATTTTAAAAAATTGTATGGGAAAAAACCCAGAATTGGGGATTTCTGATTATAAAAACAAAGAATTGAAAGAGGAAAATAAAACTAAAAAATACAATAAAAACGACGAAAAAAACCAAGAAAACATACGAATAGAAATAGCCGAAGCCTGGGATACTATTCCATTTGCTCAAATAATAAGAGGTTTGATGCTAATAACTCAGTCAATTCTTAGAAAATATATTCTATTGCCTTTATTGATAATAGCAAAAAATTTCAGCCGTCTGTTATTATTCCAACGACCCGAGTGGTCGGATGATTTCAAAGAGTGGAATAGCGAAATGCATGTTAAATGCACCTATAACGGCGTTCAATTATCAGAAACTGAATTTCCTAAAAACTGGTTAACAGATGGTATTCAGATAAAGATATTATTTCCTTTCTGTCTAAAACCTTGGCACAGATCTATAATACAACCGTCTGATCAAGATCGAATAAAAAAAAGCGAACAAAAACGAAATCGAATAGATGAGTTTTGTTTTTTAACAGTTGTGGGCCTGGAAACTGACCTTCCTTTTGGTCCTCCTCGAAAGCGACCCTCTTTTTTTCAACCTATTTTTAAACAACTCGACAAAAAAATTCGAAAACTTCTAAAAGGGCGCTTTCAAATTCGAAAAAGACTCAAAGAAAAAATTCTTTTTTTTTTTAAGTTCGAAAATGAAACAAACAATTGGATTGTTGAAATATTTCTGTTTTTAAAAAAAATAACAAAAAAAATGTCAAACGTAAATCCAATTCGACTATTTGAATTGAGAGAAGAATCGAGTAAAAGAAAAAATGAAAAAGATTCATTAATCAAAAATCATATGATTAATGAATCATCCATTCAAACCGGATTCCTAAATTGGACAAATCCTTCAGCGACAGAAACAAAAATGAAAGATCTGACTAGTAGAACAAGAATAATAAAAAATCAAATAGAAAAAATAGCAAAAGACAATAAAAAACTAAAAGTTAGTCCTACCAAAACACCATATGGTACGAAAAAATGGGAATCGTCAAAAAATACGGGTCATATATTAAAAAGACGAAATGTTCGATTAATCCGTAAATTCAATTATATTTTGAAATTTTTTAGGGAAAAGATATACGTAGATATATTTTTATATATCATTAATATTTCCAGAATTAATACACAACTTTTTCTTGAATCAACAAAAAATGTAATTGAAAAATCCATTTCCAATAATGCAAAAAATCATGAAAAGATTAATAATAAAAAAATTCAGTTTATTTGGACTATAAACAAAAGATTTTTCCATTTTGTTAGTACTAATAATAATATTAGTAATAAGAATTCGAAGATTCCTTCGGATTTTTCTGTGTTGTCACAAGCTTATGTATTTTACAAATTATCCCAAGCCAAAATTTGGAACTTATATGGATTAAAATCGGTCCTTCAGTATCGGGGAATATCTTTATTTCTTAAAAATGAAATAAAAGATTTTTTTGGAACCCAAGGAATAGCTCATCCCGAGCTAAAGACTGGAAAACTTCCGAATTCTGGGCTGAACCAATGGAAAAACTGGCTAAAATTGAAAAATAATTATCAATACGATTTATCTCAGATAAAATGGTCGCAATTAGTGCCACAAAAATGGCGAACTAGAGTAACTGAACACTGTGAGGTTGAAAATAATAATTTCAAAAAAAGCAAAACGAATTCATATCAAAAAGAACAATTAATTAATTACACAAATAATTCGGAAAACCGTTTATTGTTATTGCCAGATAAAAAATCTAATTTTAAAAAGAATTATAGATATGATGTTTTATCATATAATTTTTTTTATTATGAAGATAAGAATGATTCATATAGATATAGTTATGGAATACCATTCCAGGGAAATAAAAACCAAGAATTTTCTTATACTTCTAATTACAACAAAACTAAAGATAAATTTATTGACATGGCGTGGAATATCCCGATCACTAATTATTTTTTTTTAGGAAGAAAAAATATTTTGGATATAGAAAAAACTATAGATAGAAAATATTTGGATTTGAAAATTCTCCATTTTTGTCTTAGAACAAAAGTCGACGTTGAGACCTGGGTCAATATCAGTACTAGCATGAATGAAAAAACGAAAACTGAATCTAAGAACTATCAAATTGTTGATAAAATTGATAAGAAAAGTCTTTTTTATCGCACAATTTATCAAGAAATCAACCACCCTGATAAAAAAAAAAAAATTTTTGATTGGATGGGAATGAATGAAGAAATACTGAGCTGTCCCATATCAAATTTGGAATTTTGGTTTTTCTCCGAATTTTTCTTATTTTATAATGCATATAAAATGAAACCGTGGGTTATACCAATTAACCTGCTTTTTTCAAATTATAATGTAAGTGAAAAGGTTAGTGAAGATAAAAGCATCAATAGACATAAAAAAATCAATTCTTTTATACCATCAAATGAAAAAATATATTTTGAATTAGAGAATCAGAATGAAGATGAAAAGGAACTCCTAAGTCAAGAAAATCTTGGATCCGATGTTCACGAAAACTATGAATCTATTTTCTCAAATGCACAAACAGATATTGAAGAAGATTATATAGGATCAGATATGAAAAAGCCGAGAAAGAAAAAGCAACCCACGAGCGGTACAAAAGTAGAAATTGATTTATTCCTGAAAAGATATTTGCTTTTTCAGTTGAAATGGGCGGATTCTTTAAATCAAAAGCTGATCAATAATATCAAAGTATATTGTCTTGTGCTTCGATTGATAAATCCAATAGAAATTCTTTTATCCTCGATCGAAAGAAAAGAACTGAGTATGGATATAATGCTGGGTCGGAACGATTTAACTCGTTCAAATTTGCTAAAAAACGGGGTATTGATTATTGAACCGATTCGTCTGGCTATAAAAGGCGATGGGCAATTTCTTCTGTATCAAACCATAGGGATTTCGTTAGTTCATAAGAGTAAACACTACAATAATCAAAACAATAATCAAAAACGATACAGTGAGAATGGTGATAAAAAATTTTTAGGTAAAAGAGACAAAAACAATTTTGATTTGTTTCCTCCCGAAAATCTTTTATCGCCTAGGCGTCGTAGAGAGTTAAGAATTCGAATTTGTTTGAATTCAAGGAACAATAATGGTGTGAATATAAACCCAATAGGGAATCGAATAAAAAACTGTAGTCAATTTTTTGATGAAAACAAGGATCTTGATCGAAATAAAAATAGACTTAAAAAATTAAAATTCTTTCTTTGGCCCAATTATCGATTAGAGGATTTAGCTTGTATGAATCGTTATTGGTTTGATACTACTAACGGAAGTCGTTTTAGTATGTTAAGAATACATATGTATCCGCAATTTTAAATTGATTTATGATACATTTGATTTCCTATTATTTGGTAGATAAATAGATACATAATCACGCTGTTGTACATTCAATTCCGATACATGATACTAATTCGATGACGTATCCACTATATCCGAAATGAATCAAGATAATAAACCTTATAAAGTTTCTTTGATAAAATAAATCAATTAAGGTATTGTATATACCAGATTAAAATAGCTGGTATTATTATTACTGATCGGTAAAATTCAATATTTGCTAAAAAAGGTAAGGAAGGTTAAGAATTTATGAAAAAAAATTCATTCATATCCGTTATTTCGGAGGAAAAAAAAGAAGAAAACAGAGGGTCTGTTGAATTTCAAGTAGTCTGTTTTACCAATAAGATACGAAGACTTACTTCCCATTTGCAATTGCACAAAAAAGACTATTCATCTCAGCGAGGGCTACGAAAAATTCTGGGAAAACGTCAACGACTGCTGGCTTATTTGTCAAAGAAAAATGGAATACGTTATAAAGAATTAATAAGTCAATTGAACATTCGAGAACTAAAAACACGTTAATGTGAAGAGTTGTTTTGAATTATAATTATTTGATTTATTAGATCTTGAATTTTGATGAATACCTTGTTGTTTTCAGCAATTCATGCAAAAATGAATTTGTGAAAAAATGAATCGGAGAAAAACCTATGACTGTACCAACTACCAGAAAAGACTTCATGATAGTCAATATGGGCCCTCACCATCCATCAATGCATGGTGTTCTCCGACTCATCGTTACTTTAGACGGTGAAGATGTTATTGACTGTGAACCAATAGTAGGTTATTTACACAGAGGTATGGAAAAAATTGCAGAAAACCGAACAATTATACAATATCTGCCTTATGTAACACGTTGGGATTATTTAGCTACTATGTTTACAGAAGCAATAACTGTAAATGGACCAGAACAATTGGGAAATATTCAAGTACCTAAAAGAGCTAGCTATATTCGAGTGATTATGTTGGAGTTAAGTCGAATAGCTTCTCATTTATTATGGCTCGGCCCTTTTATGGCGGATATCGGGGCGCAAACCCCCTTCTTCTATATTTTCAGAGAAAGGGAATTAATATATGATTTATTCGAAGCTGCCACCGGTATGAGAATGATGCATAATTATTTTCGTATTGGAGGGGTAGCTGCCGATCTACCTTATGGATGGATAGAGAAATGTTTAGATTTTTGTGATTATTTTTTAATAGGGCTTGCTGAATACCAAAAGCTTATTACGCGAAACCCCATTTTTTTAGAACGAGTTGAGAATGTGGGCATTATTGGTGGCGAGGAAGCAAAAAATTGGGGTTTATCGGGCCCTATGCTACGAGCTTCCGGAATACAATGGGACCTTCGTAAAGTTGATCATTATGAATGTTATGACGAATTTGATTGGGAAGTTCAATGGCAAAAAGAAGGAGATTCATTAGCTCGTTATTTAATACGAATCGGTGAAATGGCCGAATCCGTAAAAATTATTCAACAAGCTCTAGAAGCAATTCCAGGAGGTCCCTATGAGAATTTAGAAATCCGACGCTTTAATAGAATAAAATATCCTGAATGGAATGATTTTGAATATCGATTCATTAGTAAAAAGCCATCTCCTGCTTTTGAATTGTCGAAACAAGAACTTTATGTAAGAGTCGAAGCACCAAAAGGTGAATTAGGGATATTTTTGATAGGAGATCAGAGTATTTTTCCTTGGAGATGGAAAATTCGCCCTCCGGGTTTTATCAATTTGCAAATTCTTCCTCAGTTAGTTAAAAAAATGAAATTGGCTGATATTATGACGATATTAGGTAGCATAGATATCATTATGGGAGAGGTTGATCGTTGAAATGATAATTGATACAACAACAAAAGTACAAGCTATCAATTCTTTTTCCAAATTGGAATCCTTAAAAGCGGTTTATGAGACTACATGGATGCTTTTCCCTATTTTGATTCTTGTATTGGGAATTACAATAGGTGTACTAGTAATTGTGTGGTTAGAAAGAGAAATATCCGCAGGGATACAACAACGTATTGGACCTGAATATGCTGGTCCTTTGGGAATTCTTCAAGCTCTAGCGGACGGAATAAAACTACTTTTAAAAGAAAACCTTCTTCCATCTAGAGGGGATGCACTTTTATTTAGTATCGGACCTTCTATAGCAGTCATATCAATTCTACTAAGTTATTCAGTAATTCCTTTTGGTTCTCGCCTTGTTCTAGCCGATCTCAGTATTGGTGTTTTTTTATGGATCGCTATTTCAAGCATTGCTCCCATTGGACTTCTTATGTCAGGATATGGATCAAATAATAAGTATTCCTTTTTAGGTGGTTTACGGGCTGTTGCCCAATCAATTAGTTATGAAATACCATTAACTCTATGTGTATTATCAATATCGCTACGTGTGATTCGTTAAAACATAGGTCTTCACCCTTCCCCGTTTATTTTTAGGTTTATAAGAAGAAAAATGTATTGAATAGGATCTTTTTTTTTATTCACGGGGCGGGTTGATTAAAGTAAATCAGATAGTTAGATGAGTGAAAGAAAACAGCTTCGAAATTTGCAGTAAAAAATAGAATCTCATTGCCTATGTACAAAGGTTAAAAACATAAACAGTCAAGGTTATTTCCCCCAATATTGGTTAATTAGTCATCATTACTTGAAGCGGGTTGAAAAGAACAATTCTAGGAAGTTTTTACTATCTTTTTTTTATGTATTACCATACATGACTTACCATAGAAATTGACCAAAAAAGTGGATGATTAGGAACACCAAAGTACACAAAGGATTTGTAATAGAGATTATGTAAGTTATCTGAAGAAAGATTTTTACATAAAAGAAATACTAATTGAGGCTTTAAATTTGTAGAAATGATCAAGCAGTACTCCCACAAATTTCGATCCAGAGTATGCTCCTATCCACCGATTAAATGAATGACTATCAGGAACGAAGTAATCTTTTACTTTTCCCACTGAATAAAAGAACTAAGAGGGGCGAAAAAAAAAGGGGGATAGATAATAGTAATAGAATCAAAAAAAAAATCTTTTTCCAATATCGATATTCACGGAAATTCCATTTTGATCATAGCATAAATCATGAATGAATGTTTCCTTTTTTCGGAATATAATAAAAAAATAAGAATACGGCGAAATTTTTATTGATAATTGATATTACTAAAATTAGTAAAAAGCGTTTTTTATTCAAGAATTAAGTTATTATTCAATAAAAAGGAAATTCTTCAAAATTTAAGTAAAGGATGAGATCAATTCCGAAGCAATTTTTTATAGTATAGCAGACAGAATTTGATTGGTCTAATTCAGGATTTTTCGATTTATTTTGACTTTCGTTATCCTACAAGCATATCAAGATTAAAGAATATCGAATTAGTCCTTAGATTTATTTATGGCTCTTGAGGAGCCGTATGAGGTGAAAATCTCATGTACGGTTCTGGAATAGCGATGACAAGGGTGATCTTATCTTCGACTATAATTATCTAACAGTTCAAGTACAGTTGATATAGTCGAGGCACAGTCAAAATATGGTTTTTGGGGATGGAATTTGTGGCGACAACCCATAGGGTTTATTGTTTTTATAATTTCTTCTCTAGCAGAATGCGAGAGATTGCCTTTTGATTTACCAGAAGCCGAAGAAGAATTAGTAGCGGGTTATCAAACCGAATATTCCGGTATTAAATTTGGTTTATTTTATGTTGCGTCTTATTTAAATCTCCTAATCTCTTCATTATTTGTAACCGTTCTTTACTTGGGCGGTTGGAATCTCCCTATTCCATCCATATTCATCTCTGAGTTTTTTAAAATAGATGGAGTCTTTGGAACGACAATTTGTATTTTCATTACATTAGCTAAAACTTTTTTGTTCTTGTTCATTTCTATCGCAACAAGATGGACTTTACCTAGACTGAGAATGGACCAATTATTAAATCTTGGATGGAAATTTCTTTTACCTATTTCTTTAGGTAATCTATTATTAACAACTTCTTCCCAACTCTTTTCATTATAAATTCTAAAAACAAAGAATATTTACTATAATCTAATTTACGACTTGTCAGAAACAAGAGAAAGAAACAAAATCTTATTTTTTTATTGATATTTACTCTATGTTCCCTATGGTAACTGGGTTCATCAATTATGGTCAACAAACAATACGGGCAGCAAGGTACATCGGTCAAAGTTTTATGATTACCCTATCCCACGCTAACCGTTTACCTGTAACTATTCAATATCCTTATGAGAAATTGATCACATCGGAGCGTTTTCGTGGTCGAATTCACTTTGAATTTGATAAATGCATTGCTTGTGAAGTGTGTGTGCGTGCATGTCCTATAGATTTGCCTGTTGTTGATTGGAAATTGCAAATGGATATTCGAAAGAAACAGTTGCTTAATTACAGCATTGATTTCGGAATTTGTATATTTTGTGGTAATTGTGTTGAGTATTGCCCAACAAATTGTTTATCAATGACTGAAGAATATGAGCTTTCTACTTATGATCGTCACGAATTAAATTATAATCAAATTGCTCTAGGTCGTTTACCAATATCAATAATCGACGATTACACAATTCGACCAATTTTGAATTCGCCAGAGCAAGCCCGTGATTGAAGAGCAATTTCCACCTATTAAATTAAAGCTATTTTTTATTCTTGTTCAATAACTAGAAATTCTGATTATTCTTATTTATTGGTGAAAATCGCAACTTTAGTAGTATTTAAAATTGATTTACTCCAATGATTTTAAAGAGTAACTACCTTTTCCGCTAAAAAAGAATGTGAAAGGCCCAACAACTTTACTTTATTCACATCAAGTCATACACATTAGGATTTACCAATTAGGAGCGCATAAACTTCTTTTTCCTGTTCACATCAATAAGATCATGAAACATTCCGATTTTTTTATCTCTTATTTTATATATAATGGATTTACCTGGACCAATACATGATTTTCTTTTAATTTTTTTGGGGTTGGGTCTTATATTAGGGGGGCTAGGAGTAGTATTATTTACCAATCCCATTTTTTCGGCCTTTTCGTTGGGATTGGTTCTTGTGTGTATATCTTTATTCTATATTCTAGCAAACTCCCATTTTGTAGCTTCTGCACAACTCCTTATTTATGTGGGAGCTATAAATGTATTAATCATATTTTCTGTAATGTTCATGAATGGCCCAGAATATGACAAAAAGTTTCATCTGTGGACTGTTGGGGACGGGGTTACTTCATTGGTTTGTATAAGTCTTTTTGTTTCATTAATTATTACTATTATAAATACGTCCTGGTATGGTATTATTTGGACTACAAAATCAAACCAGATTCTAGAACAAGATTTGATAAATGCTAGTCAACAAATTGGAATTCATTTATCAACCGATTTTTTTCTTCCATTTGAACTCATTTCCATAATTCTTTTAGTTGCTTTAATAGGTGCAATTGCCGTGGCTCGTCAATAATAAAATTTCTTTTTTAAAACGAGTAATCCAAATAAAAAGTCTATTTTTTGCATTTTCATTCATGAATTGCTTTCGAAACTTTTAGTTCAAAAAATTTTTTATTAGCCTAGTTTTTGTTCTTAATTCTAACTTAACTTGCTATCTTCTAGTCAATCAAAGTAGTTTAATTGTTGTTCATATTGAAATGAATCATGATTCATAAGGGGTTGGTCAATGATACTCGAGCATGTACTTGTTTTGAGTGCTTTTTTATTTTCTATCGGGATTTATGGATTAGTCACGAGCCGCAATTTGGTTCGAGCTCTTATGTGTCTTGAACTTATATTGAATGCAGTTAATCTAAATTTTGTAACATTTTCTGATTTTTTTGATAATCGCCAATTAAAAGGAAGCATTTTCTCAATTTTTGTTATAGCCATTGCAGCCGCTGAAGCAGCTATTGGACCGGCTATTGTTTCTTCAATTTATCGTAACAGAAAATCAACTCGTATCAATCAATCGAATTTATTAAATAAATAGTATTTCTTTTTTTAATTTTATTAGGATTTTCACAAATTATATTTTAGAAATTCAAATTTGAATATTCAGCAATTCAAATTAGATTACTAGATCTTGCACCTTAAGATATACTTTCATAAAGTGTAATAAATCAAAGTATTTTGGATCTCTTTTCCATTTCCTATCCAGAAATAGGTTGATTCCAAAAATTCTGGGAAATTATTGATTCGTCTAGTATTTGAATATGTATTTCATTTATTTTACTAGAACTAGATCGAAAATTAATCAAGTGAAAAAAAAATTCTAGACCCAATGTCACATTCAGTTAAAATTTATGATACATGTATAGGGTGTACTCAATGTGTCCGAGCTTGTCCCACGGATGTATTAGAAATGATACCTTGGGATGGATGTAAAGCGAAACAAATAGCTTCTGCTCCAAGAACAGAAGATTGTGTCGGTTGTAAGAGATGTGAATCTGCTTGTCCAACGGATTTTTTAAGCGTTCGAGTTTATCTATGGCATGAAACCACTCGCAGTATGGGTCTAGGTTATTGATATAGTTCAGAAAATTCCATTTGAATCCATTTATTCTATTTGGATTTTTTTTACCGACAAAAATCCGTACCAAAAACGAAATTTATTTCTTTTGGGGTACGGGTTTTTTGTCCAAGTATATCTTGTCTTTACCACGAATTATTTTCCCTGGTTAACAACAATTGTAATTTTGCCCATATTTGCAGGTTCTTTAATTTTCGTATTTCCTCAGAGAGGGAATAAGATTATAAGGTGGTATACTATATGCATTTCGGTTTTAGAGCTCCTTCTAATAACTTATGCATTTTGTTATCATTTCCAACCGGATGATCCATTAATCCAACTGGCCGAAGATTATAAATGGATCAACTTTTTTGATTTCCATTGGCGATTAGGAATCGATGGACTTTCGATAGGACCTGTTTTACTAACAGGATTCATTACGACTTTAGCTACTCTAGCCGCTTGGCCAGTTACTCGAGATTCTCGATTATTCCATTTCTTGATGTTAGCAATGTACAGTGGTCAAATAGGATTATTTTCGTCCCGAGATCTTTTACTTTTTTTCATAATGTGGGAATTAGAATTAATTCCTGTTTATCTACTTTTATCCATGTGGGGGGGAAAGAAACGTCTTTACTCCGCTACTAAATTTATTTTGTATACTGCAGGGGGTTCTATTTTTCTATTAATGGGAGTTCTGGGTGTTGGTTTATATGGTTCCAATGAACCAACATTAAATTTCGAAATATTAGTTAATCAATCGTATCCTATGTCATTAGAAATAATATTCTATATTGGATTTTTTATTGCGTTTGCTGTCAAATTACCGATTATACCTTTACATACATGGTTACCCGATACCCACGGAGAAGCACATTATAGTACTTGTATGCTGCTAGCCGGAATCTTATTAAAAATGGGAGCGTATGGGTTGGTTCGGATCAATATGGAATTATTACCTCACGCTCATTCTATATTTTCTCCTTCGTTGATGATAATAGGCACAATACAAATAATCTATGCAGCTTCAACATCTCTTGGGCAACGTAATTTAAAAAAAAGAATAGCCTATTCTTCCGTATCTCACATGGGTTTCATAATTATAGGAATTAGTTCTATAACCGATACCGGCCTTAATGGGGCCATTTTACAAATAATTTCGCATGGATTTATTGGTGCTGCGCTTTTTTTCTTAGCGGGAACTAGTTACGATCGAATACGCCTTGTTTTTCTCGATGAAATGGGTGGAATAGCGATTCCAATGCCAAAAATATTCACACTCTTCAGTAGCTTTTCAATGGCATCTCTTGCATTACCTGGCATGAGTGGTTTCATTGCGGAATTAATAGTATTTTTTGGACTAATTACCAGCCAAAAATATCTTTTAATACCAAAAATACTAATTACTTTTGGAATGGCAATTGGAATCATATTAACTCCTATTTATTCATTATCTATGTCACGTCAAATGTTCTATGGATATAAATTATTTAACATTTCCAACTCTTTTTTTTTTGATTCTGGGCCGCGAGAGTTGTTTGTTTCGACTGCTATCTTTTTACCAGTAATAGGTATTGGTATTTACCCGGATTTCGTTCTCTCACTATCAGTTGAAAAAGTAGAAGCTATTTTATCCAATTATTTTTATAGATAGATTTCCTTTCATTTAATGAAATGAAAAAAGCAGTCTTCTTTACATAAGACGAAGCAAAACAAAATTGGAATTCGAATCAGGCATTTTTGATGTTTGTGAGAACCATTTAAATCATGATTTAAATGGTTCTCACCTGTTTCTAAGAGACTTGCTTATGACTTGTACTATAATCTGT